GTCTGAGTAAGATAGGACTTATTTGAAATTAATTGAATGAATAATTCATAAAAAGAAATCCTTCTGTGGTATTCCATATATTTGGTAGTTCCTTACCGTGTTAATTACCAATTATTGGGAATTGAGATTCCTAAGCAATACGAATTAATAGTAATATTTCGGGATAGATATTACCTCCCCTTTTCCCTTTTCAAATAAATTAAATTGAAATGATTGAAGTTTTTCTATTTGGAATTGTCTTAGGTCTAATTCCTATTACTTTGGCTGGATTATTCGTAACCGCATATTTACAATACAGGCGTGGTGATCAGTTGGACCTTTGATTAATATTAATTCACATCTCTTTTTTTAACTGACCTCCTCCTCTCTTTAATTTAATTTTTTGGGGGGGGGTCAAAGGTCAAATTCAGATTGCTGTATTTCAGTTCAGTGGAATTTTCGATCTAACAAGACAAGAGCAGAATCGCGCTCTGTAGGATTTGAACCTACGACATTGGGTTTTGGAGACCCACGTTCTACCGAACTGAACTAAGAGCGCTTTCTTACCACAACAGAAAAGACTGTAAAGAAGGGGATTCTTTTTTTTATATAGTATAGAACCCCCCAAAAAATTTCAACCCCAATAAATACTTCTTGCATATGTATACTATCATAAAATTGAAAATTATGTATTATGTATGTCCAAATTGAATCGCTCTAAAATGTATCTCTGGTTACTGCTTCGAGGAGCAATAATAGGTAGGGATGACAGGATTTGAACCCGTGACATTTTGTACCCAAAACAAACGCGCTACCAAGCTGCGCTACATCCCTTTCAACTGGTCTACAGTATCATTGTAGAAAATCCCCGTCTTGTTTTCCACATCCTTATTTTATTTCCATTTCCTTCCTTTCTATGCAAAATGTATCTTGCCATTTCTTCCTCTTGGTCTCATATCATATAACATATAATAATAAATTAATATTTTTCTCGGGAATTCTCAGGCGCAAAGGGACCCGTTTTTTTGCTTTAAGAAAAAAAATCTTCTCTACCGAATCATTGCACATGTCAAGTTGAATTGGGGATTCCACACACAAATACAAGTGGTCTTTAACTACATATACATCTCTTACCATAATGTATTACAATATGGAATATAAAAAAAAGAAGGAGGATTCTCAATGCGAGATTTTAAAACATATCTTTCCGTGGCACCGGTACTAAGTACTCTCTGGTTCGGGTCTTTAGCAGGTTTATTGATAGAAATCAATCGTTTCTTCCCAGATGCGTTGACATTTCCTTTTTTTTCATTCTAGTTATTGATATGGAAAGGGGTGAAGAGGATTAGAGATAGAGTCAAATATTTGTGACTAATCTCTCTTTCCCGTCTTTTTTTTTTTTCGAATTAGATAGATTGAATACGTGGGTAAAGAGAAAGAAAAAAGTGGATTCAACCTCAGTTAAATTCGGGTTAAGGCTCCAATTAAATTAAGAATCAAATTAATAATAGAGTTAAAAGAAAACAAAAGGGAAATGTGACTAGAATAAGAGTATCATGCAATACAAGATACTTAAATGAAATACTGTACTGCGATTAGAAATCGCTTTCGAAATTGTTGTATTACTTATTATTTACTATATTAATTGCAATAAAATCTTTATTTCATAATTTGATTTTGAGTTGTTAGCCACTTCTATTTTTTGTCCCTTTCCTTTTCTTCTTATTTGCGTCGGATCGGAAAATAGAAACGTTGGGTGAATCAAAAACCCAAAGGAGGTTCATGGCCAAGGGTAAAGACGTTCGAGTAAGGGTTATTTTGGAATGTACCGGTTGTGTTCGAAACGGTGTTAATAAGGAATCAACGGGTATTTCCAGATATATTACTCAAAAGAATCGACACAATACACCTAGTCGATTGGAATTGAGAAAATTCTGTCCGTATTGTTTCAAACATACAATTCATGGGGAGATAAAGAAATAGATATAGATCGAACCGAGTGCTTGGGTGTCACCCTTTCAAGGAACATGAAAAAATTTAGATATATATTTCTATTATTTCATATATTGAAATAAAAACAACTAAATAAATATAGACAAACCCAATCCTATGAATTTCTTCTATAATTTTTTTTTGATTTGATCGAAATAGTATTTTAGAGATAAGGAATAAACAAATTATGGATAAATCCAAGCGACTCTTTCTTAAATCCAAGCGATCTTTTCGTAGGCGTTTGCCCCCGATCCAATCGGGGGATCGAATTGATTATAGAAACATGAGTTTAATTAGTCGATTTATTAGTGAACAAGGAAAAATATTATCTAGACGGGTGAATAGATTAACCTTAAAAGAACAACGATTAATTACTATTGCTATAAAACAAGCTCGTATTTTATCTTCGTTACCTTTTCTTAATAATGAGAAACAATTTGAAAGAAGGGAGTCAACCACCAGAACTCCTGGTTTTAGGAACAGAAAAAAATAGGCTTACTTTTCAATTGAATCAAAATTCTAATCCGAACTCAAAAACAGATGGACGTTTTGTTCAAAAAATCCGAGAATCATTCGTGTCGTAAGAAAAAAAAGAATCGGGTAAGAGGAATAAATTTTTTTATCGGGCGTGTTCGCTCATTTTGACGACTTTATCATATTATCAGATTTTATCATACTAATTTCTACTCTACCTTCCCGGAGTTCATTCTCCAGAGAATTCCATTTCAAAAAGTTTGGCGGATTCCTTCCAATCCCCTTATTTTATGATCTCGTTGGAAATCATATAAAGACAATTCCTATTTGATATAGCTATTTGTGCAAGGATTTTACGATTAAGAAGCAACTGCCCCTTATACAGATTGTGTATTAATCTACTATAAATATAGGATGCCCCCGCCCCGCGAATTACTGCATTTATTCGAGTGATCCACAAACGACGAAAATCCCTTTTTTTCCTATCTCTATCACGATGCGCCGAAACCAAAGCTCTGATTTTCTGTTGAATAATTGTTCTAGTAAGTCTTGAATGAGCCCCGCGAAAACTTGATGCAAATAAACGCGTTTTTGTTCTACGTCTCCGAGCTATATATCCTCGTCTAATTCTGGTCATTGAGTAAATGAAACTTTAATGAATAACTAATTGATTTCCTTTCTTTCAGTTATTCTTTTCCCCCTTCCTAGTCTATTAATAACAAAACGGATTCTTCCAATTTATAAAATAAAAATTCCAATGGCTTTTGCTACTATAACCTTCCCTACCACGCTTTTTTCCTTTTTTCTAGGCATTGGAAAAATAAAAATAGAAATAGCTAAAGAAATTGTGGGTTCCATCGTCTCTATGGTTACTTCTTAAACGGTGAGGTCTTCTCTATACACCGGAGCCCTTTCCTTCATTTTATTGGTAACTTGTACAGTTACCACGCTTCGGCTCTACCCATGAATTTTCCAGTAATGGGTCTTTCATAATGAGATATACCTTATACAGTAACGGTATTTAATTATGAAGATTGGTTGGGTAGCTGACCTTGTGAGTCCGTTCTTCTAAACATAATATTTCTACTTTTTTAAATAGGATTTCCCCCGCTTAATGGGTAACTATTTGTTACCAATGGGGAATTCTTTCTCATCTTAAATTGAAAATTCAGGTGATTTAATTTGCACCAATTGAAACCATAAATTTCATACACAATAGAAAGATATGCTAGATCCATCTTTTTTAGATAGTGAATGGAGTTCTTCCATTCTATCCGATTCACCGGTACTGATCATTGATACTGGAAAAATTGTTTTTTCTTTTGTTTTGTCTCAGCCCATGATTTAAACGAGTCGCACATACACCCTCGTACATGTTCCTCGACGCTGAGGGCATCCCCCAAGAGCGGGGGATTTCGTGACGTTTCTGATTGGCTGTCTTGGGTTTCTAATAAGTTGTTTAATAGTTGGCATGCTTAATTATACATTATGGGCTGGTTTAGATTGATCCTAACCGGATGATTATGAATTTATTCGATTTCAATATATTAATAGAATATTAAACCCTTAATTAAGTAATTAAGAAGTAAGAAGATAAAATCTTAAATCCTATATTTTCACGAAATCACTGCTATTTTTTATCCAACCGCTACAAAATCAACAATTCCATGAGCTTGGGCTTCTGTTGCTGACATAAAAGTATCCCTTTCCATGTCTTCGGATACAGCCCATAAGGGCTTGCCTGTTCTTTGTACATAAACCCTTGTAAGGATTTCGCGCAGTTTCAGTAGTTCTTCCGCTTCCAGGATAAGTTCGGACGTTTGTGCCTCATAAAAACCGGCAGCAGGTTGATGGATCATTACCCTGATCATATAATATAACACAATCAAAGGTTCCTGTATCTCGCACGAGGAGGCAAGGCGAAGAGATAAAGAATAAAATAAGAAAAAGATAGAATTGAACAACCGTACGGGCATTTTTTTCACATTGCATACGGCTCCACAATGGAATTTTTTTACCTTTCATCGAAGAAAGAGAAAATGTGGGATCTATTATACCCAGATCGGTAAATGATCCAATTACCACCCTTCTTTTTTTTTTTCGGAGGAATTCAAAAATACTATGATGGCCCCGTTGCTTTAATATATTTATTTCGTCTGTGATTCAGCAATCCCAAAGTTTCTTTTTTTTTTTTTATTTTCGTACTCTTTCATAACATAAATGTTGTTAATAACCTGCCGGTGTGAAAAAAGTTTGTGACGCTGAAATCGACCTACGATAGGTAAGATAAAATCGGAAATACCCTTCCTTTATCTCATACTACTCTTTCGATACATAATCTAATATTTTGAAAAACAATAAAAAATTTGCATATCGAATTCGAAGTGCCATGCTAATATTACTTAATATTAATAATTCATATGGCGAAGGCATAGTCTTCTTTTTTCTCTTAAATAATTAAATAAAAAACCCATTGGCGCCAAGCGTGAGGGAATGCTAGACGTTTGGTAATTGCTCCTCCGACCAGGATAAAAGACCCCATTGAGGCGGCTAATCCCATGCATATTGTCTGTATATCCGGTCGCACAAATTGCATAGTATCATAAATGGCTATTCCAGGTATTACCCATCCGCCGGGAGAGTTTATAAGCAAATACAGATCCTTGGTATCACTCTCCGAACTGAGATATACAAAAAGACCAATAAGTTGATTCGAAACATTGCTATCAATCGCTTGGCCTAAAAAAATTAATCTTTCTCGATAAAGTCGGTTGATTCGGATAAAATTGTATCCCTTAGGAGCCGTACGGGCACCTTTTGATGCATACGGTTCAACAAAACTAAAACTTGCGAAAAAAAATCAATGTGTAGCTTCCAGCCCTCTTTCTTTTTTTATAGCGGACTCCTTCGAAGGGGCTTCTCTTTCATTTTTGAAGAACGATGCGTTTGGCCGGTTTTCCTATAATATTAGAATATAAAAAACAGTTTTATCGCACTAACTTTTCATTGATGTATTTTTTCATCGAGATCCAATCCAAAAATCACGATGCCGTTTTCTTGTTCCTGAATGGGCTTCTTCCATTTTTTTAGGTTTATGCTCTACTCCGAGTAAGGATCCGCCCGATTTTGATTTGCACATATAGGACAAATGACCCCAATACCACGTCTTTGTTTTTTTTTTTCATTTTTTCTCAATTTTTCAATTCATTTCTTTTATGTCTTCCGCCAAATATTCGACGTATCCATTCTATTTATTATTCGATTGATTAACTGTTTGGGATCGGCGCTATTTAATAATTTCTTTCTAAATAGAATTGTTTATGATATCTATAAGTCCTAATAATAGATATATTACCAATTGGGTTTTTCTAAACGGAGCCTGGATACTTAATTTTATTGGTCCAGCCAAGTCGACCATAAATTATTTGAATTGCTAATATTAATCTGGATACCTCTTCACAAAACGGATCTAATTGCATTTCATTGCACTTCACGTTACAAATTTTTGATGATTCAATCGCTTTTTTTGGGGGCGAAAGAGAGGATATCTCGATCGGGGGAGAGAATGGGGAAATCCCATATGACCCAATATATCTGACAGGGCGCACTATATGTCAATCCAAGTTGGATTTCGCTCTCCGGGAGTTCGAAAAGGAACTTTTGGAACACCAATAGGCATAAACTGAAAGAAAAAAGAATTAAGTACTCTATTTCACTTTGATGTGGAAACGTAATAATGGTTTTATTATTTTAATAATATTAGCTTTATCGTCATATTTTCTACATAGATAGAATAAGTTCATAAAATAAAGGAAAACAAAGAAAATTTTTACGAATAGGTACTTTGAATGATGACTAAATATGGATGCATGCGCTCTTCGAAAAGGGAATAAACGCCCATTGCGTATTGGTACTTATCGAGTATAGAATAGATCTGCTTCTCTTTTTTCCTATGAACAAAATTGTTCCATTTTTACTAAAAGAATAGAACAAATAGTAACCCTTTTTCCGAGATAATCCACTGAAAAAAAAGGGGTCCATAGCATAGTTTTTTCAATGCAATAAAGTTACATAGTGTCTATTTTTTGTTGATAAAGGGGTATTACCATGGGTTTGCCTTGGTATCGTGTTCATACTGTCGTATTGAATGATCCCGGTCGTTTGCTTTCTGTTCATATAATGCATACAGCTCTGGTTGCTGGTTGGGCCGGTTCAATGGCTCTATATGAATTAGCAGTTTTTGATCCCTCCGACCCTGTTCTCGATCCAATGTGGAGACAAGGTATGTTCGTTATACCCTTCATGACTCGTTTAGGAATAACCAATTCATGGGGCGGTTGGAGTATTACAGGAGGGACGATAACGAATCCGGGGGTTTGGAGTTACGAAGGTGTAGCCGGGGCGCATATTGTGTTCTCTGGCTTGTGCTTCTTGGCAGCTATCTGGCATTGGGTGTATTGGGATCTAGAAATATTTGGTGATGAACGCACAGGAAAACCTTCTTTGGATTTGCCTAAGATCTTTGGAATTCATTTATTTCTCTCAGGAGTGGCTTGCTTTGGCTTTGGCGCATTTCATGTAACAGGATTGTATGGTCCTGGAATATGGGTGTCCGACCCATATGGACTAACTGGAAAGGTACAATCCGTAAATCCCGCGTGGGGTGTGGAAGGTTTTGATCCCTTTGTTCCAGGAGGAATAGCCTCTCATCATATTGCAGCAGGGACATTGGGCATATTAGCAGGCTTATTCCATCTTAGTGTCCGCCCGCCCCAACGTCTATATAAAGGATTACGTATGGGCAATATTGAAACCGTTCTTTCCAGCAGTATCGCTGCTGTCTTTTTTGCAGCTTTTGTTGTTGCTGGAACTATGTGGTATGGTTCAGCAACTACTCCTATCGAATTATTTGGTCCCACCCGTTATCAATGGGATCAGGGATACTTTCAGCAAGAAATATATCGAAGAGTTAGCGCTGGACTAGCCGAAAATCAAAGTTTATCAGAGGCTTGGTCTAAAATTCCTGAAAAATTAACTTTTTATGATTACATCGGAAATAATCCAGCGAAAGGGGGATTATTCAGAGCGGGTTCAATGGATAACGGAGATGGAATAGCTGTCGGGTGGTTAGGACATCCTATCTTTAGAGATAAAGAAGGGCGTGAACTTTTTGTACGTCGCATGCCTACTTTTTTTGAAACATTTCCAGTTGTTTTGGTAGACGGAGATGGAATTGTTAGAGCCGATGTTCCCTTTAGAAGGGCAGAATCGAAGTATAGTGTCGAACAAGTAGGCGTAACCGTTGAGTTCTATGGTGGCGAACTGAACGGAGTGAGTTATAGTGATCCTGCGACTGTGAAAAAATATGCTAGACGTGCCCAATTGGGTGAAATTTTTGAATTAGATCGTGCTACTTTGAAATCCGATGGTGTTTTTCGTAGCAGTCCAAGAGGTTGGTTTACTTTTGGACATGCTTCCTTTGCTCTGCTCTTCTTCTTCGGGCACATTTGGCATGGTGCTAGAACCTTATTCAGAGATGTTTTTGCTGGTATTGACCCAGATTTGGATGCTCAAGTGGAATTTGGAGCATTCCAAAAACTTGGAGATCCAACTACAAGAAGGCAAGTAGTCTGATGCAGCATTGCTCTGTTATTTTTCGCTTCTCACTTCTATTTTCTCTTTGTGATTTTACATAGGATACTGAAAAAGTCTGGATTTCAATCTCCGCCCTTTAGCCTTTTCTTTGATTTTTTTTTCTTTAATCGGGGAGATGATCCCCAATAAACAGGTATGGAAGCTATAATTGTAAACCGCGATCAAATTTATGGAAGCATTGGTTTATACATTCCTCTTAGTCTCGACTCTAGGGATCATTTTTTTCGCTATCTTTTTTCGCGAACCACCTAAAGTTCCAACTAAAAAATGAAACGATTTTTCATTATCTGAATTGAAGTAATGAGCCTCCCAATATTGGGAGGCTCATTACTTCAACTAGTCCCCGTGCTCTTCGAATGGGTCTCTTAGTTGTTGAGAGGGTTGCCCAAAAGCAGTATATAAGGCGTACCCAGTAAAACTTACAAGTAATCCAGATATAGAGATGGCGACTAGGGTTGCTGTTTCCATTATTATATAATTTCAAGACCACAATGGATCTATGATAAGATTGTTTATTTACAACGGAATGGTATACAAAGTCAACAGATCTCAATGAATACAAAATAGGATTTATGGCTGCACAAACTGTTGAGGGTAGTTCTAGATCTGGTCCAAGACGGACGTCTGTAGGGGCTTTATTGAAACCATTGAATTCGGAATATGGTAAAGTAGCTCCTGGATGGGGAACTACTCCTTTGATGGGTGTCGCAATGGCTCTATTTGCGGTATTCCTATCTATTATTTTGGAGATTTATAATTCTTCCGTTTTACTGGACGGAATTTCACTGAATTAGATTTATAAGAACCCTAGCTTTTAAATAAAAATACAAAAAACGATGCATTTAGGCCTCGGCTTTTTATTTTAGCTTATTCTTTTTTGGTAGTTCGACCGCGAAATTTTTGTGTTTCTGTATTTCCGGAATATGAGTGTGTGACTTGTTATAATTGATCCTATTGAGAGTACAGAGAGTGGGTCTGTCGTCTTGATAGAGATGGTTTTACCCCGTCGGATATTCATTCTAGTATCTGGAGCACGGAATATATGAAATATATCACGAAGTATTTGAACTATGATTCATACTTAATATTCAGACCTCGTGGCCGGATTCCTCAAATTTTTCCAAAGAAAAAAGTTTTCAATTGAAAAAGTTTTCTTCTTTCAAATTCCCATTTCTGCTTTGATTTTGCTCAAAGAACAAACTTTTCTTTCTAGTTTTAGTCATTATATCGATTCTACTCGTTGAATAAATGATGATCCAATGGTTCTTACTCAGGGAATCCTTGACTTAGCTTGAAGGTTTTATTGAATCATCGTGGTTCTAGTATGAATTTAAGGTTTCAATTGATTCCTAGGGTCTTAACAAGAAAATTCCTATCAATAATAAAGAAAACAAAAGTAAAGCTACATTACATACAAATTAAAATAACAAATGAAAGAAAAAAATAGGGAAATAGAAGATTCAAGAGGCCTGGAACGATCAACAGAAAGACAAGTGAGCCTACTTGATTTTTTGACATTCTAATTATAACAAAAAAAAAAGAGCTTTCTTACTTTTACTCTTTCGTATTTTTAGCGAAAATTGAATCAAAAGATTAAGAAGTTTCCAATTTTCTATTTCATACCTCTTTTAACCTGTTTTTGGGTTTTTGTGTTTGAGCTGTACGAGATGAAATTCTCATATACGGTTCTCAGAGGGGGAGTCCCCTTGATTTACCTATCTCAATAAAGTCTACGATTGGTTCGAAGAGCGTCTCGAGATTCAGGCGATTGCAGATGATATAACTAGTAAATACGTTCCTCCTCATGTCAACATATTTTATTGTCTAGGAGGAATTACGCTTACTTGTTTTTTAGTACAAGTCGCTACAGGGTTTGCTATGACTTTTTACTACCGTCCGA